AGCAGATTTTTGAGATTGATAATGATCATTCTTTTCTGAGTGAAGTAGAAAGTTCTTTTTATAGTTATCGGAATTCTAGTTATCTGAATCATGTATCTAAGAGTGACGATCCCCATTATGATCGTTACATGTATGATACTAAATATAGTTGGAATAATCATATTAATAGTTGCATTGACAGTTATCTTCGTTCTCAAATCCATATTGATAGTTACATTTTAAGTGATAGTGATAATTACGGTGACAGCTACATTTATAGTTACATTTGTGGTGAAAGTGTAAATAGTAGTGAAAACAAGAATTCCGGTATAAGAACTAGCACGAATGGTAGTGATTTAACTAAAAGTTCTAATGATCTCGAGGTAACTCAAAAATACAGACATTTGTGGGTTCAATGCGAAAATTGTTATGGATTAAATTATAAGAAATTTTTTAAGTCAAAAATGCATATTTGTGAACAATGTGGATATCATTTGAAAATGAGTAGTTCAGATAGAATCGAACTTTCGATTGATCCAGGTACTTGGGATCCTCTGGATGAAGACATGGTCTCTCTAGATCCCATTGAATTTCATTCGGAGGAGGAACCTTATAAAGAGCGTATTGATTCTTATCAAAGAAAGACAGGATTAACTGAGGCTGTTCAAACAGGCACAGGTCAACTAAACGGTATTCCTATAGCAATTGGGGTTATGGATTTTCAGTTTATGGGGGGTAGTATGGGATCTGTAGTAGGCGAGAAAATCACCCGTTTGGTCGAGTATGCTACCAATAAATTTCTACCTCTTATTCTAGTATGTGCTTCCGGAGGAGCACGCATGCAAGAAGGAAGTTTGAGCTTGATGCAAATGGCTAAAATATCTTCTGCTTTATATGATTATCAATCAAATAAAAAGTTATTCTATGTATCAATCCTTACATCTCCTACTACTGGTGGGGTGACAGCTAGTTTTGGTATGTTGGGGGATATCATTATTGCCGAACCCAATGCCTACATTGCATTTGCGGGTAAAAGAGTAATTGAACAAACATTGAATAAGACAGTACCTGAAGGTTCACAAGCGGCTGAATATTTATTCCATAAGGGCTTATTCGATCCAATCGTACCACGTAATCTTTTAAAAGGCGTTCTGAATGAGTTATTTCAGCTCCACGCTTTCTTTCCTTTGAAAAAAAATGCAATCAAGTAGAGCTTTAAGTTCAATTATTTTAATTGTGGCGAACAAGCAGTTAGTTTATCAAAATAAAAATTAGAAGAAAATGCTTTATTTTTTTTCGAGATCTTTTTTTTACCCATATTCCTGATTCTGATTACTAATCAGCAAGTTTCTATCAACAAGATATTGAAAGAGCGAATTCTTCTTTTCGCGACATTCCATTAGGCAAGGCAAATAAAAAGAATTTAATGTTCCCTTCTAACGTATGTATATATAATATAATTCAAATATAGATATATAGTCTTGCCTCTTTCTATATCTCCTAATAATTTTCATTATTACTAATAATCCCTGTTGGATCGTATTCTAACGAATCTTTCGGGAATTTTTAAGAAACTCTTTCTTTTTATTAAATAAAAATTTAGAAGACAAGAAAAAAATAATAAAAGAAGAATACTAAATAAATGGATTATCATACATATATTACATGTAGAAAAATAAAATGAATAAGTCCATTTATTTAGTTCTACATTCCTTGCACTTATTATATACTCAATTATTATATATACTCACTTATAGTATAATTATATACGAATTATAATTAATAACTAATTTTTAAATATATAATATAAGAATAACAGGTACAAATATTAAATCGAGGTACCCATTCTATGACAACTTTCAACTTACCCTCTATTTTTGTGCCTTTAGTAGGCCTAGTATTTCCGGCAATTGCAATGGCTTCTTTATCTCTTCATGTTCAAAGAAACAGGATTTTTTAAATCCGATGCGACCAAATCTCATCCATTTTTTTTCAAGACTTAGACATGGATCATAACATGGATATCTATTTAGTAGAATATCGTATAAGATGTGGCTTCCTCCGAACATAAATTAAATGAAAAAAGAGCTCTTATGCATGCGGAAACATGATATATTGTTAAAATTATTATAGCTATTTTGATTTAAATAGATCAGGATCGGCGGATGTCTGAAATGGAAAGTCAATGTATCTAAATGGATGTAGATATCTATAGGGGATCATATGAAGAGGATGCTAGTATTTTAGATCTAGCCAATTCGATGAATTACGCCTAAAGGTTCACATTAGAATAGTGCTAGTTGATGAGAGTTACTTCGGAAACAAAAAGAGTAAAGTCAAATTTATTTGGGTTATTCTCTCAATTCCAATAAAATGCAACTGGATCTAGTATGAGTTGGCGATCAGAACATATATGGATAGAACTTATAACGGGGTCTCGAAAAATAAGTAATTTCTGCTGGGCCTTTATTCTTTTTTTAGGTTCATTAGGATTCTTATTGGTTGGAACTTCCAGTTATCTTGGTAGGAATTTGATATCTTTATTTCCGTCTCAGCAAATAATTTTTTTTCCACAAGGAATCGTGATGTCTTTCTATGGCATCGCAGGTCTCTTTATTAGCTCCTATTTGTGGTGCACAATTTCGTGGAATGTAGGTAGTGGTTATGATAGATTCGATAGAAAAGAAGGAGTTGTGTGTATTTTTCGTTGGGGATTTCCTGGAAAAAATCGTCGCATCTTCCTTCGATTCCTTATGAAAGATATTCAGTCCATCAGAATAGAAGTTAAAGAGGGTATTTCTGCCCGTCGTGTCCTTTATATGGACATCAGAGGCCAGGGGGCCATTCCCTTGACTCGTACTGATGAGAATTTGACTCCACGAGAAATTGAACAAAAAGCTGCCGAATTGGCCTATTTCTTGCGTGTACCAATTGAAGTATTTTGAAATGAACTGAAAATTCTTTCTCATCAGGAGGTACAAATAAAAAAAACTGTTTTTGTTCGCAAAAATGGTCTTTTCTTTTATATGTATTATGGAAATTCGTTCAACTCAATTCAGTAAGAAAACAAGTAACAAATCAAAATAATTAATAGATTCATCTCATATATCAAAACATTACATTTTGGGATAAAGAATTTATCTTTTTATTTTAGGTCCAATTTTTTGAATTGATACATTAGATACAGATAGATCATTTTTTGTGAATTATCTCTCTTTTCTTTTGTCAACCGACCTTTCTTTTTATACTTATCTTTTCTTTTGGGCTTCTTAATGAAATAACCAAAAGATTGGATCTCTTAATTTTTTATTATTTCTTCATTCGAATTCGAAGTGGACTCTTATTCTCTTTCTATATTCTTTCTAGATTCAAGGACTAACCAATACAATAAATCACAAATAAAAAACAGGGAATAGATTCATAGGCTCGATACCTTGTAATAGAAGTAATAGAACTCATGCTTGATAGAAATATTAGATCGCATAGAGTAGAGTCGACAAATGAGGTGGGTTCATTAAGAATTCACAGATGAAAACAAAAATGGCAAAAAAAAAAGCATTAACTCCCCTTCTATATCTTGCATCTATAGTATTTTTGCCCTGGTGGATCTCTCTCTTATTTAATAAAAGTCTGGAATCCTGGGTTACAAATTGGTGGAATACTAGGCAATCTGAAACTTTTTTGAATGATATTCAAGAAAAGAGGATTCTCGAAAAATTCATAGAATTAGAGGAACTCTTCCTGTTGAACGAAATGATAAAGGAATATCCAGAGACACATCTACAAAAGCTTAGTCTAGGAATCCACAAAGAAACGATCCAATTGATCAAGATGCACAATGAGGATCGTATCCATACGATTTTACACTTCTCGACAAATCTAATCTGTTTCGTTATTCTAAGTGGTTATTCTATTCTGGGTAATGAAGAACTTGTTATTCTTAACTCTTGGGTTCAGGAATTCTTATATAACTTAAGCGACACAATAAAAGCTTTTTCTATTCTTTTATTAACTGATTTGTGTATCGGATTCCATTCGCCCCATGGTTGGGAACTAATGCTTGGCTCTGTCTACAAAGATTTTGGATTTGCTCATAATGATCAAATTATATCCGGTCTTGTTTCCACTTTTCCAGTCATTCTAGATACAATTTTAAAATATTGGATCTTCCGTTATTTAAATCGTGTATCTCCGTCACTTGTAGTGATTTATCATTCAATGAATGACTGAAAAATGATCCACTGATATTAATCCAATTATAATCTTTGTCACTTTGTACATAAACAAAGCGTTCAAAATCATTTATATTTATCCAGAGGATTTCTCCTATATTCCAGTAAACTTATTTCAGTACATAGCAGAATCGTGGATAGGGAACTATACTAGCAACCTACCTAATTTATTGTAGAAATTTTTGGCTCAATGATTGGACCATGCAAACTAGAAATACCTTTTCTTGGACAAAGGAACAGATTACTCGATCCATTTCCGTATCCCTCATGATATATATAATCACTCGGACATACATTTCAAATGCATATCCCATTTTTGCACAACAGGGTTATGAAAATCCACGAGAAGCGACTGGACGTATTGTATGTGCGAATTGCCATTTAGCTAGTAAGCCCGTGGATATTGAGGTTCCACAAACGGTACTTCCTGATACTGTATTTGAAGCAGTTGTTCGAATTCCTTATGATATGCAACTGAAACAAGTTCTTGCTAATGGTAAAAAGGGAGGTTTGAATGTGGGGGCTGTCCTTATTTTACCCGAGGGGTTTGAATTAGCCCCCCCCGATCGTATTTCTCCCGAGATGAAAGAAAAGATAGGCAATCTGTCTTTTCAGAGCTATCGCCCCACAAAAAAAAATATTCTTGTGATAGGTCCTGTTCCTGGTCAGAAATATAGTGAAATAACCTTTCCTATTCTTTCTCCCGACCCCGCTAGTAAGAAAGATGTTCACTTTTTAAAATATCCCATATATGTAGGCGGGAACAGGGGACGGGGCCAGATTTATCCC